CCCCCCCCCCCCCCCCAAAAAAAAAATGTTGAAGTTTTAAAAAAAAAAAAAAAAAGTCTAATTAAATGATTTCCATTTTCATTTTTACTTTCGTGGTCGTATACATATAAAATAAGAGTACGTCGAGTCGAATCCTTTCGGAAACATAACATAGCCTAGAATCAAACAAAATATGATTCTATAATATAAAGGAATCTGGAACATACCCTTGGGAAGTGATTCAGTAATTAAACCCCCATGAATCCATTTTCTTTTTTCTTTTAGTCTTATTCCAGTTAAAACCCTTTCGTGCATTGACTACTGTATATTCACTACTGTAAGAAGAGTGCTATTAGAAACCTGCGTTTTCTCTCTTTTTTAACAACAAAAATGGATAGAAGTTTCTCATATAATTCGGATATCAGAAAGATTACCATATATAACATAAAACTTCTCCACCGATTCTTTGTAATCGAGCCTCTCGATCTGTCATTATACCTCTAGAAGTAGAAAGAATTACAATTCCCATTCCTCCTAAAATTCTAGGAATTCGTTGATAATTAGAATAAATTCGTAGACCGGGTGTACTGATCCGTTTTAAAATTAAAACAGTTTTATATGATCCTTTCCTATTTCTTCTATACCGTAGAGTTAAAACTAAAAAATATTTGTCGCCTTCCCTATGTTTTCTCACGTTTTCAATAAAACCCTCTCGTAAAAGTATTTTAACAATGTTTTTGTTGATGTTAGTAGATGGTATTTGAACCATTCCTTTTCTATTCATGTCAACATTTCGTATAGAGGTTATTACGTCAGCGATGGTGTCCTTACTCATGATAAACGAAAATGATTGTTGCCCTGATTTTTGATATAATCAACGTGCTGCTTTTTCTATTTTTTATTCAATAAAATATCTAATATTGATATCTCTTTTGAGGTTATGAAATCTTTATGAAATTCTTTATGAAATATTAAATTATATATATAATAATTACTACAAAAGGTATATGTGTGAGATATAATCTATTAATGAATCTATTTCATTCACAAATAATATATCTATGTCAGGGTCTCGTCTTATAATACCTCGGGCGCTAAGGAAACTATTTTAGTGAAATTATACTGTCTCAATTCTCTGGCGATTGCGCCAAAAATTCGAGTTCCTTTTGGATTTCCTTCTTGATCAATGACGACCGCAGCATTATCATTATAGTGTATTATCATACCGTTGCTACGTTTGAGTTCTTTACAAGTACGTACAATTACAGCTCTAATCACTTCTGATCTTTCTAAAGGCGTATTTGGTACAGCTTCCTTTATTACAGCAACAACAATGTCACCAATATAAGCATATCGTCGATTACTAGCTCCTATGATTCGAATACACATCAATTCGCGGGCTCCGCTGTTATCGGCTACATTCAAATGGGTTTGAGGTTGAATCATATCATTTATTTTATCTGTTCTTTCAGTCCAAAGGTTGAAGTAAAAAAAAAAATATTCTGTGTTACAAACAAAAAAGAAATCTACAATTGCCATTTTTTTTGCCTCCTAAGACCTCTTTCCTTTGCTTTGGTTCTCATTTTTATCCTGAAATAATGAATTGAGTTCGTATAGGCATTTTTGATGCTGCTATTGAAATAGCCTTTCGGGCTATATTTTCTGCGACTCCGCCCATTTCATAAAGTATTCTACCTGGTTTAACGACAGCTACCCAATATTCGGGAGATCCTTTTCCCGAACCCATACGTGTTTCGGTAGGTCTTATTGTAATCGGTTTGTCTGGAAATATGCGAACCCATATTTGTCCACCCCGGCGGACATTTCGTGACATTGCTCGCCGCCCCGCTTCTATTTGTCTAGATGTGATCCAAGCGGGCTCAAGTGCCTGAAGAGCATATCTTCCGAAGCAAATATGATTACCTCGATAGGATATTCCTTTCATTCTTCCTCTATGTTGTTTACGGAATCTGGTTCTTTGGGGGTTATAGTTGATGGTTGTTTTTCAATTCCATCGCTATTACAGAACCGTACATGAGATTTTCACCTCATACGGCTCCTCGCGAATGAAGCGATTCAAAAATAAAAAGAAAATAAATAGATTTAACCGAGAAAATAATATAAAAAAATATACATATGTTTAATAAAGAATATGATAGAATCACGGGATTTTTCAAGATTTCATAGAATCTATTGGTCTATTGGAAATTTGTATATCTTGTTTTGATATATAACTAGATAATGTTGTTTTGTTATGTTAGAAGGTTCTAACGAATTTCTAAAATTCAATAAAATAAAAAAAAAAAATTTCGCGGGCGAAAATTGACTCTTTCATTATCAATTTCAGATGAAATGTAGGGTTATAGGCCATGACTCCTCAAAAAAAAAAAAACGGATTGGTTCTTGTGGTTCGTTTCGCCATCCCACCCAATGAATCATTAAGATTTGTTTTTAATAAAATCTTCAGTATTCACAGGTTCCGTCGTTCCCATCGCTTCTTGATTAATGGTTAGGTCTGAATTCTACAACGGAGCCTATCTAATAACTAATAAGATTTTAAATAAGATTATCTTTTTTCTTGAATCAACCTTCTTAGTTTTTATTGACTCGTGGCTCTTGATTTGTTTGTTCTAGGAATATATTCTTCTATAATATGATAGGGATTAATTAATATTGATGCTTTATTACACTACTTTTTATGAGATGACCCATCGACCTTTACATATTAGAATTCTATATCATTGATATTCTTTTTCTCTCTTTCTTTCAACCCTTCATTTATCCGTATATTCTTATTGCTTTACAACTCATAATCAGATTCGTTTTTCTTCCTTTTTTTTTTTTTATATGCAATATTTCAATTGTTATAATTATACCCCCCAATTCTATCTTTTATTTCGATTTTTTATTTATTTTGATTAGTTTTTTATAGATCCAGATAATGCGAAGCGATGAGTTGGTTATTAGTTCTTTATTAATTAATTCATACTACGAGTCGGTTTATTTTTTTTTTTTTCTGGAATTATAACTACTCTAAAAAAAAACCAACGAGTCGCACACTAAGCATAGCAATTCTATCAATATCAAAATCAAATGATTAATCGAATTTATTCAATCTTATAAAAATTTCTCATTTTTTTTTTAATAAGAAAATCGGAATTTGTAATTTTTTGTTTTATCGAAACATGGAACCTTAAAGATAAGGAAAAGTTTATTATTCTTTGTTTACAAATATCCAAACTTTGATCCCTAATACCCCATAAATAGTTCGAACTGGATAGGAACAATAATCAATTTTAGCTCGAATGGTTTGTAGAGGAACCCTACCTTCTCTGATCCATTCGACACGTGCAATTTCTTTTCCGTCGATACGCCCCGCAATTTGTACTTGAACTCCTTTTGTACCTGCCTGTTCCGTTAATTCAATAGCTTTTTTAATTGCTTTACGAAACGAAACTCTATTCTTTAATTGTCCGGCTATAAATTCTGCAAGAATATTAGGGTGTCTATAAGCGTTTGCAATTCTTGTAATAGCAATGTTAAGTTTTCGGTGCACACAATTCAGTTTTTTTTGCACATTTGTTTGTAATTCTTCGATTCTTCGAGGCTTACCCTCTATTAATAACTTTGGAAATCCCATATAAATTATGACTTGAATCAGATCGATTCTTTTTTGAATCTTTATCCGTGCAATCCCTTCGACACCAGAAGATATTTTTATATTTTTTTGTATATAATTCGTGATACAATCTCGTATTTTTTTATCTTCTTGTAGATTCTCGGAATAATTTGTTGGTTGTGCAAACCAAAGAGAATCATGACTTTGAGTTGTACCAAGTCTGAAACCAAGCGGATTTATTTTTTGTCCCATAATTCCCCACTACTATATATAAAACATAAAACGATACATCCTAGTTGTTTGTGTACTTTCTTTTTTTTTTATCTTTATCCATTCGGGTTTGTTTTTATTATTAATTTATTATTAAGGATAATACGGCATGCCTTTCCTAGCTTTTTATCTATAAATATATCTTTATGACTCATTTTTTGACTTAGTTCATTGAAATCCATATTGTGACTAGCATTTGCTGTTGCAGAATAAATCAAAAAAAAAAAAAAAATAGAATAAGATACTCAACTCAATAAAGCATAAGTTCTAGTATCATAATCCTTTAACAAAAAAATATCATCAATTACTATTTGTACTTTGTGTTGTTAACAGACACGCATATATTTGGATCTAAGGGTTATACTTCTGTATATTGGTTCTTCTTTATCATAAGGTTCTATGTTTCACTAAAAAATGAATGAATAAACATTTATTTAATTTATAATTTATTTATTAATCATCTTTAATTTAATAAGAAATTATTATTACTAATATTACTAAAATTAAAATACTATTACTAAATAAAATTACTAAATTAACCTTAACGGCGAGATCGATTATCATTTTTCGAATGTCCTCGGAAGTTTAGAGTGGGTGAAAATTCTCCCAATTTATGGCCTACCATACGATCTGTTATATACATAGGTAAATGTTCTTTTCCATTATGGATAGCAATGGTATGGCCAATCATTGTGGGTATAATGGTAGATGTTCTTGACCAAGTTATTATTATTTCTTTTGCTGCTTTTGTGTTAAGTTTATTTATTTTTTTTAATAAATGATTCGCTACAAAAGGATTTTTTTTTAGTGAACGTGTCATGTCACAGTTAATTACTCCTATTTCTTTTTTTTTTTGTAAAGACGAAGAAACAAATTCGATTTTCTCTACTATTTACTACTTACTACGGCGACGAAGAATCAAATTATCACTATATTTATTCCTTTTTCTACTTCTTCTTCCAAGTGCAGGATAACCCCAAGGAGTTGCGGGTTTTTTTCTACCAATTGGGGCCCTCCCTTCACCACCCCCATGGGGGTGGTCTACAGGGTTCATAACTACTCCTCTTACTACAGGACGCTTACCTAGCCAACATTTAGATCCGGCTCTACCCAAACTTTTCTGGTTTACCCC